TGTTGTATACGTCCCAAAAGATGCAAAAAAATATGTTATTCAAAACTTTCTATTTGTAAAACGAATAAAAAAAGAACTTTTAAAAGCAAATAAAATTCGATTATTTATACCGAGAGAAATATATGAATCAAAAACAGAAAAGGATTCGATAATCAGCAATCAGAGAATTCATGACTCACTTAGTCAAATTCGATCTACAGATTGGATAAATTATTCACGGGCAGAAGAAAAAATGAAAAATATGATTGATAGAACAAGCACAATCAGAAATCAAATAGCAAAAATGGAAAAAGAGAAAAAAAAAGTAACACCAGTAATCAAAAGAAGTCCTAACAAAAAAAATCAAAATAATAATGGAGAATCACCCCAAAATATTTGGCAAATATTAAAAAGAAAAAATATTCAATTAATAGTTAAATTCAAATTTTTTAGAGCCATTTTCATTACAAAAATATACATAGCCATCTTTCTATGTATCATTAATATGTACAGAATCCTTCTCCAACTTTTTAGCGAATCAACAAAAAAAATTCTTGATAAATACATTTACAAGAATGAAATAAATCAAGAAAGAAGAAAAAAAAAAAAAAAAATTGACTTTATTTCGACTAGAAAAGAGGCTCTTTATAATCTTCGAAATAGTAAGCGGAAGTCACATATTTTTTTTTATTTATCTTACTTGTCACAAATGGATGTATTTTTAAAATTATCACAATCCCAAGTTACTAACTTGTATAAGTTAAGATCTATTCTTCAATATAATGTTTTTCTTAAGACTGAAATAAAGGATTTTTTTGGAAGACAAGGAGTATTTCATTCCGAATTAAGACATAAGAAACTTCCAAATTTTGGAATGGCTCCATGGAAAAACTGGTTCAGGTTAAGAGGTCATTATCAATCCGATTTCTCTCAGATTACATGGTCTAGATTAGTACCACAAAAATGGCAAAATGGAATCAATCAATGCCATACGCCTCAAAATAAAGATTTAAACAAACGGTATTCCTATGAACAAGACCAATTACTTTATTACAAAAAAAAACAAAATTCGAAAATATATTCATTACCAAATAATGAGGAGAATTTTCAAAAAAACTATAGATCTGATCTTTTATCATATAAATCTATTAATTCTGAAACTAAGAAGAACTCCTATATTTATAGATACTCATTAGAAGCACATAAGAACCAAGAAAATTCCACCAGAAATACAGAAAAAATTTTTAACATACCGAAGACTATTCCTATCAAGAAGTGTCTCGGAAAAAGTTATATTATATATATGGAAAAAAATACAGATAGAAAATATTTGTATTGTAAGATTCGCAATTTTTTGTTAAGAAAAAAGGTGGATATTGAAGCCTCGATTAAGATCGATCCTAACCATAATACAAATATTAAGATTCGCCCTACTAAGTCCAAAATAATTGAAAAAATAATTGAGAAAATTCATAATAACGGTCTTTTTTATCTTCCGATTTATTCAAATTCCGAAATCCATCACAAAAGGGTCTTTTTTGATTGGACGGGAATGAATGACAAAATTTTAAATGGCCCCAATCTGGAAATTTTTTTATTCCCAGAGTTTGTGATACTTTATCATAAATATAAAGAGAAACCTTGGTTTATCCCAAGCAAATTACTTCTTTTTAATTGGAATATAAATAAAAATCCAGAAAAAAAAGAACCAAATCTTGGATCATTTATCCCAAACTTTATTAAAAAAGATTATGCAGAATGGCTCACCAGTACAGAAAACCTACGTATCTTCCTTAAAAACCGCGATTTGCTTTTTCAATTAAGATCGGATGCTGCTTTGAATCAACAAATCACAAATAATATGAAGATATATTGTCTTCTGCTTAAGCTGAGAAATCCAAGAAAAGTTACTATAGCCTCTATTCAAAGGAAAGAAATGAATCTGAATATAATGCTGTTAAAAAGGTATTTGGATATTACAGAATTAAGGAAAAAGGGACTATTAATTATCGAACCTGCCCGTCTATCCGTAAAAAATGACGGACAGTTTTTTATGTATCAAATCATAGGTATTTCATTGGGTCATAAGAGTAAGCAACAAAGTAATCAAAGATACCGAGACCAAAAAAATGTTGCTAAGAATAATTTGGATGAATCCATTCCAAGACATAAAAGAAAAACTCTAAATAGAGACAAAAATCATTCTAATTTGCGTGTTGCTGAAAATATTTTCTCGTCTAGACGTCGTAGAGAATTGAGAATTCTAATTGCTTTCAATTTAAGGAATAGGAATGGTGCGCATCGAAATCCAGTATTTTGCAAGGAGAACAAGATAAAAAGCTGTAATCATTTTTTGGATGAAAGTAAACATTTTGACAGAAAAAAAAATGAATTAATTAAATTCAAGTTCTTTTTTTGGTCTAATTTTCAATTACAAGATTTAGCTTGTATCAAGCATTATGGGTTTGATACCAATAATGGAAGCCGTTTGCGTATGTTAAGGATAGATATGTATCCATGA